CTTATGAATCGTTTTCCCCAAAAGATCGAGCTTACCTCATCTCAGTTCAATCTTCTCATGAACCTGAATCATTTGCTGAAGCCTCCAATCATTCTTGCTGGAGAGATGCTATACAGGAAGAAATCAATGCCCAGGAAAAAAATAATAAGACTGAGTCTCATTGCCTGCAGGGAAAGAAGCCATTGGCTGCAAGTGGATTTACAAGATCAAGCATAAAGCAGATGGCTCGGTAGATAGATACAAGGCTAGATTAGTAGCTAAAGGATTCCTTCAAGAATATTGAGTCGAACCCCTTTCCAGCAAGAAAACTAAAGCGCGTTAGCGCAACGGCTTTCGCGCTAGCGCACTCACCCCTTGCTTGGTTAGTCAAGCAAGTGGCTTTTCGCTCCAGCAAGAGTATGCGCAGCAAGAAAACTAAAGCGCAGCAAGAAAACGTATGCGCTCCACTAAGGCGCAACGGCTTTCGCGCTAGTGCGCTCACCCCTGTTGTAAAGGCAACGGCTTTCGCGCTAGCGCACTCACCCCTTGCTTGGTTAGTCGAGTGGCCTTCGCTCCTCTCCTTTTTATGGCTTTTCGCGCCTTTCCTTTTAAAGCTTTTCTCCTTCCACTTCAGGTTCGGGGAGCTAGAAGCCTTAAGCGCTAGGCCTGACCGATTCCCTTTCGTCTCTGCAAACATGGGCGGTGAGAGGGAAAAGGAAGCTCGAACGAAGTGAGAGGGTGGATGTAATTCAGCTCGAACGAAGTAGCTCTTTCAACTAATCCATACTTTTCCTCTCCTTACAGTCGAGTTCAAATAGCTTTTCACGCCTCTCCTTAACAGGAGAGTGGCTTTCAACTCCTTTCCTTGCAGAATAAAGTCAAGTAGCTTCCGCGCCTCTCTTTCCTTATAGTCAAGAGAGTGGCTTTCAGCTCCTTTCCCTGCGGTCAAGTGGCTTCGCTCCTCTCCAAACTTTATAGTCAAGCAAGTGCAAGTAGCTTTCCACTCCTCTCTTTCCTTATAGTCAAGAGAGTAGCTTTCCACTCCTCTCTTTCCTTATAGTCAAGAGAGTTGCTTTCCACTCCTCTCTTTCCTTATAGTCAAGAGAGTTGCTTTCCACTCCTCTCCTTACTTATAATAAAGGCGTGGAGCTTAAATAATTCACTCAGAACGCTTTTTAAAAGATTACGTGTACGTTGCTAACTCAACGGTAGAGTACTCGGCTTTTAAGTGCGGCTAGTGTCTTTTACACATATGGATGAAGTGATCGGAGGGGATAGCGTTAACGCCATTAAGTCTCGCCTTTTGGCGAAGACCCCTTCCCCTTCCTTCGTAGAGATCGAACAAGCTCGCATCGATGCTCAAGATCGCTTCGAGGTTCAAGTGGAAATCATTAGACAGATGGCCCCACTTCATCCGGAGGGAGATTGGCTGGGACGGGGAGCTCGGGCCCTCGAGTCTATTGGTTAGGACACCATTTCCTAACAAGGGAAATTAGGGGCTTTAGCCACTCGACTGTAAGGAGAGGGGTGGAAAGCTTTAGAAACGAGACTATAAACTTAGAACTGCTACGCTACTAATAGTTCTTTAATTAGAACTGCTACGCAACTAATTGAACTATTCTATTATAACAAGGCATGGAACGCCTTTCCAACTTCCGCTCCGTTTTCCTTATAGTAATAGTTTTCTTAGAACTGCTACGCAAATAATTGAACTATTCTATTATAACAAGGCATGGAACGCCTTTCAAAGGAGAGGAGCGAAGCAGCTTGAACGAGACTTACAGGAGAGGGGCGTTTAGCCACTTGACTGGTTGGAGAGGCGTGAAAAGCCATTTCTAATCAACTTTCTATCTTGTACAGATCTTCCTTCCCTTTTCTTCTCTCTCCTTTCCCTCATCTCCCGGGTGAGGAAGGTCTTGAAGAGCCTCTTTGAAGTGGGAATTCTTCTCTTAAGACTATAAGGAAAGAGAGGAGCGGAGCCACTCGACTATAAGGAGAGAAGCTGAAAGCTGCTCGACTTACAGGAGAGGAGTGTTGACTGCTCGCTTTCCTATAAGTAAGGAGAGGAACTTCACTATCGTATAGTTGACTCGACTCGAATGCCCCAACCAAGCAAATGCGCTATCCCTATCCCTTCCCGATGTCGCTTCCTTTGATTTTCATTAATGAGGAACGAAGGTAGCTCGCCTAAAAGGAGAGGAACTAAGGACGTTTCCAATACCGATAGTAGCTCCCGCTTCTTCTTTGCGCTTGAGCCCTTGACAAAAGAGATTCACCTCAGTAAAGAGTGAATTTTGCTCTTCCTAGTATGAGTGTGAAAAGGCAGTCAAGCAAGGAAGGAACGAGTTAAGCGATAGAAATTACTTAACAAAAGCTAAGGAGAATGACGATTCTGTTATAATAGAATAGTTCAATTCGAACTGCTACGCAACTCTCCTTAGAACAGCTACGCCACTTGACTGCGTCGGAAAGAAGCTGAAAGCTGCTCGAACGAATGTTAGAGTAAGGAAGCAAGTCCTAGAAAAATGACTCGTTTACAAAACCATTGCTCTTATAAAAGCGCGAGCTTCAACCACTCTTTCGAAGGCAGCAAAGCGGCACGCAGCAGAGGAAAAGATCTGGTAGCATCCTCAGCCCTAATCTGGCTTCTAAAGCGATTTTGAGGTGCCTTCTCGACCTGAAATGAAGAAAGTCAAGTTCTTGTGCTTAAGTCTTAGCGCTTTTCTCAGCCTATTCGAATTTCACTATTCTATTAGCCTATTCGAATTGAACTATTCTATTAGAAGGCAAGAAGTAAGGCCATTTGCGGGACATTTAACACGGCTTAAACCTCCCTCATTACCAATCTCACATTAGAGTTCGGAAAGGGGGCTTAAAAGCATCGCAAATTGGGTGTTATCTTTCCTGTAAGGAAAGGCGTTCCAATGTGAGAAGGGCGTTCAGCCACTTGACTGGTTGGAGAGGGGGCGGGGAATAAGAAGAACAGCGTAGCAGTTCGAATTGAACTATTCCACAAGGAGAAAGACTTACTTGTTAGAGGAAGGGAGTTTATTTGCTTACTTGTTAGAGTAAGGAAGCGACATCATCTAATAGAACTATTCCACAAGGCGCTTTAAAAGGAAGGGCGTGGAAAGCTACTCGCCTTAGAACAGCGTAGCTTGCCTTAGCGCATCCCTTTTCTTGCTCGTTAGCGCTCTTTGTTGATTTTTGAAAGAAGGGGCTTTAGCTGCTCGAGCGAATGCGAGAGGGGTGGAAGCCGTTTGAATAAAAAGGAGAGGAGCGAAGCAACTTTCCCGCTAAGGAAAGGCGCGGAGCAACTCGATAGACTAAAAGAGAGGAGTGGAAAGCAACTCGAATGAAGAATCTTTCCGAGGAGTGAAAACCACTTTCCTGTTAAGGGAAGGAGCGTTTAGCAACTCTGAAGACTAAGGCGCGAAAGCCATAAAAAGGAAAGGAGCGAAAGCTGCTCGAGCGAATGCGAGAGGAGTGAAAGCCACTCGTTTTTACTTACAGGAGAGGAGCGAAGAGAGTAGGCTGCACGTGACAGACTCTGCTCCTATTTCAAATGCTCTTCTTGCCGCTTATCTGGTCTCAACCTCTTCCAGTCTTAAGTTGCTTACTCCTCTCCCTACGGTCGAGCAGCTTGAAGCTATTCCTGATTACCGATTCGCTCTGAAGGAAGCTTTCGGCGCCTTTCCTTCCAACAAGTATAGTTGCTACGCTGTTCTAAGGCGAGTTGCTTCTATGGGAATTCCTCTCCCTACGGTCGAGCTGCTTTCAGCTCCTTTCCCGAGGTACGAAGTCTCTCTTCTGCATTTGACCTGAGACTGGGAGTTGAACTCGCGGCGGAAGGAAAGAAGCATTACAGCCCGTAACTAAAGTCAAAAGGAGGGCGTCGAGCTTCCTTCTTTCTTGCCTTTTCTCGGTTACTCTTTCCCAGTTCCTAGCTCTAAGACTAGTGGAAGAAGGGGCAAGAGTGGCGTAGCTGTTCTAAGTTTATAGTATAGTTGCTACGCAGTTCTAATTGAACTATTCGTTGATTCTAATTGAACTATTCGCCCTTTCTTTTCCTTTCTCGTGCAATCCAAAATTCGACGTACTATCGAGTTGCTAAACTCCGAGAATTTTGGATCACTCATTCGGAAGAGGTCATTTCGAAGACCTGCTTGGAAAGTAATTCCTTAAGTAAACATCTTTTGTCAATCGAGGAGAAAAGCATGTCAAAAAGCCGTCTTTTAAGCACGACTGGAAGATTTCTAAGTGAACCCAATGTTATGCTTAACACATGCAATTCGTCATTGAGATACTAGGCCAACTCAAAGAGGGAAATGCAAGTAGTCTTGTTAACGCTTTCTAATCAACTTTCTCTCTTTCTTTATCGTATTATAAAGAATAAGAAATTACTTAACAAAAGCAATTGTTATCAAATGATAACACAAGTAATAATAGAAGCGTAGCAGTTCTAAGGAGAGTTGCGTAGCTGTTCGAATTGAAGCGTAGCAGTTCTAAGGAGAGTTGCGTAGCTGTTCGAATTGAAGCGTAGCAGTTCTAAGTTTATAGTCTCGTTGCTTCATCTTCCCACATATTCCCGTATCAAGCGGATGAAGTGAGGGATTCGTCCATACTCTCGGTAAAGTTTGGAAGACCACGACTGATCCTGAAAGGGAATGAATGGTCAAAATAGCATGTCGTATCAACGTAAAGTTCTTCACAAATTTCATTGAGGGTATAAAACAGTGTTAGAATTCTTGGAACGGAACAAAATCAAGTTGGGTCGAATGAATAAATGGATAGGGCTGCGGCTTCAATGAAATTCTAGGGAAAGAAAAAGCAAGGAGCTTTTGTTCTCAATTTGAATGATTCCCGATCTAATTAGACGTTCAAAATTGATTAGTGCCTGATGCGGGAAGCTGCTCAACTTCTTTGTTTTTCCGTAGCGAGCGCGTATCAGTCTCTGACGGCCACGAAGAGCAAGCAAGATAAGGCTTTTCCACTCCTCTCTTTACAGTCTCGTTCAAGCA